TGTCATTGAGATAAGAGATGTCGTTTCTAGTCTATCTATTTCTATATATATATATATGGAAAATTATGGAAAATGGAAAGTTGAAAAATCGTTATATAATAATCCAAAAATTGCAATTGAAAAATAATCCAGAAATTGCAATAAAAAAGAAAAAGAGAGGTTTGAGATGATTTTTCAATCTTTTATACTGGATAATCTAGTATTCTTATGCATGAAGATAATTAATTCGATAATTGTGGTCGGACTCTATTATGGATTTATTACCACATTTTCCATAGGGCCCTCTTATCTCTTCCTTCTTCGAGCTCGGCTTGTGGAAGAAGGGACCGAGAAGAAAATATCAGCAACAACTGGGTTTATTACGGGACAGCTCATAACGTTCATATCAATCTATTATGCGCCTTTGCATCTAGCATTGGGTAGACCCCATACAATAACTGTCATAGCTATACCCTATCTTTTATTTCAGTTCTTCGGCAATAATCACAAAAACTTTTTGAATTATAGATACAAGAATCCAAATTCAATACGTAATTTTAGTATTCAAAGAATATTCTTTCAGAATCTTATTTTTCACTTATTAAACCCCGTTTTTTTACCAAGTTCAATATTAATAAGATTAGTCAATATTTATTTCTTTCGATGCAACAATAAATTATTATGTTTAACAAGTTATGTTGTTGGTTGGATAATGGGTCACATTTTTTTTATGAAATGGATTGAATTTATATTAGTCTGCATACAGGAAAATAATTCGATGAAATCTAATGTACCTTTTCAATCAAAGAAGTACATTATGGCAGAATTGAATAATTCTATGTTTAAAATTTTTGTTGTTTTCTTATTTGTTACCTGTTTATATTATTTAAACAGAATACCGTTTCCCTTTTTTACTAAAAAATTTTCAGAAATTCAAGAAAGAAATGAAATAAATAAAAAAGGAAAAATCGATATCGAAAGAAATTTGCAAAGGGTACGAACTAAACAAAAAAGATCCAACAACAACAAAAATGTTTTTCCTTCTATTTTTTCGAAAAAAGAGAAGAATTTGTACAAAATAGCCGCGGAGAAATATAACTTAGGATTTGTTCAAAAACCTGTAGTAAACATTCTTTTCAATTATAAACGATGGAATCGTCCATTTCGATATATAAAAAATAATCGATTTGAAAATATCGTAAAAAATGAAATTTCAGAATTTTTTTTTCATACATGTCAAAGTGATGGAAAAGAAAGAATATCTTTTACGTATCCATCCAATTTATCAACTTTTCATAAAATGATGGAAAAAAAAATCTATCTCTTCATAAAAGAAAAATTTTCTTATGATGATGAATTGTGTAATTATTGGAGGGATACTAATGAAGAAAAAAGAAATAAACTGAGGAATGAATTTATAAATAGGGCAAAAGTTATAGATAAGAAATTTCTTTCTATAGATAAATTTGAAAACCGAATTCGATTGTGTAATGATGAAATTCAACCAAAATACTTAACTAAAATATATGATCCTTTCTTGAACGGACCCTTTCGGGGACGAATCAAAAAAGGTTTTTCACCCTCAATACAACATGAAAAAACTTACAAAAAAAATCACATTTTGATAAATAAAATTAAAGGTATCCTTCTTTTTAATAAAAAAAATATTTCTAATTATAAAAAGAATAATAATTATTATCCAGAATTAGAGGAAAAAAGAAATACATTTGATAAAAAATCATTAGTAACTACAATTTTTTTTTTTAATCTAATTAGTCAATTTTCAAAAAAATCAGTATCAAACTTGAGTTTTGACGAACTTTATTTATTTGCAGAACATGAACAAGTAAAAATTGTTTATGAAGAAAAACAAGAAAAAAAACGAATAATAAAAATATTATTTGATGCAATCAGAACTGATTTGAATGATAAAACAATAGTAAAAAAAAATAGAACTCAGTGTATTAGAATAAAAGAAATAAGTAAAAAAGTTCCTCGATGGTCATACAAATTGATTACCGAATTAGAACAACTGGAGGGAAAAAAAAAGGAAGCAGAGATTTTTCAAATTCGTTCTCGAAAAGCCAAACGTGTAATCATTTTGACTAAAAAATATAAATTTTTAAAGAAAAACAATACTTATAATGCTACTATAGATACTGATAATACTGAAAAAAAAAACGACTTGGCTTTAATACGTTATTCCCAACAATCGGATTTTCGGCGAGACATAATCAAAGGATCTATGCGTGCTCAAAGACGTAAAACAGTTACTTGGAAATTTTTTCAAAAAAAGGTGCATTCCCCTCTTTTTTTATATACAATTGAGAAACCTTTATTCTTTTCTTTTGATAGTTTCAAATCAATGAAAATCTTTTTTATGTTAAAAAATTGGATAAGAAAAAAGAAAGAATTTGAAATTTCCAGTTATACAAAGGAAAAAACAAATGAAATTTCTAAAAAAGAAGAGGAAAAAAAAAAAGAAAATGAGGCAAGAAAACGTATAGAAATAGCAGAAGCCTGGGATAGCATTCTATTTGCTCAAGTAATAAGGGGTGTTTTATTAATAACCCAATCGATTCTTAGAAAATATATTATATTACCGTCATTGATAATAATTAAAAATCTTTTTCGTATACTATTTTTTCAATTTCCCGAATGGTCTGAAGATTTTCGGGATTGGAAGAAAGAAATGTATATTAAATGTACATATAATGGGGTTCAATTATCTGAAAAAGAATTTCCAAAAAAATGGCTAACAGATGGTATTCAGATAAAGATATTATTTCCTTTTCGTCTAAAACCTTGGCACAAATCTAAGCTACGATCCACTGAAAAGAAAAAAGATCCAATGAAAAAAAAAAAGAATTTTTGTTTTTTAACAGTTTGGGGAATGGAAGTCGAATTGCCATTTTCTGGTTTTCGACAAAATAGATTTTCATTTTTTGATCCCATTCTTAAAGAACTCGAAAAAAAAAAGAAACAATTTTACAATTTAATAATTTTAAAATTAAAAAAATATATAGATGAATTGAGCGCAAGCAAAAAAAATTCAACCATCTGTATGAATAGTCTAATGATTTCCGAATCAACCATTCCAATTCAATCGAAAAATTCGGCAAATTGTTCATTAACAAAAAAAAAAATAAAGGATTTGAATATTAAAAGAAAAGCAGTTAAAATAAAAATAGAAAAAATGAAAAAAGAAGAAAAAAAAAGAGGACTTGTAATTTCAGAGACAACTAGTCATTCGAATAAAACAACTTATGATAATAAAAAGATAGGATTCGAAAAAAAAAATTTGCAGGTATTACAAAAAAAAAGAAGAAATCTTAGATTCACTCGTAAATCACATTCTTTTTTTAAATTTTTCAAGAAAAAGATATACATAGATATCTTTCTATATATGATTTGTATACCGAGGATCCATATACAAGTTTTTCTTGAATCAACAAAAAAGATTTTAAATAAATCCATTTACAATAGAAATGCCGAAAGAATTTATAAAACAAATCAAAGTATAATTCGGTTTATTTCCATTTTATATAAATATTTGAATATTAGGAATACGAATTCACAAAATTCTTGTGACATTTCTTTTTTATCACAAGCATTTGTATTTTTTAAATTATTACAAATTCTAATTATTAACATTAACATATATAAGTTAAGATCTGTTTTTCAAGATCATGCAAATTCTTTTTTTCTTAAAAATGAAATAAAGGATTATTTTTTTGGAGTACAAGGAATATTTCATCCTAAATTAAAACAGAATAATCCTCTAAATTCTGTGATAAATCAATGGACAAATTGGTTAAAGGATCATTATTATCAATATGACTTATCTAAAAGGAGATGGTCCAGATTAGTACCACAAAAATGGAGAAATAGAATCACTGAATGTCGTGTAGCTCAAAATAAAGATTTAACCAAATGGGATTCATATGAAAAAATCCAATTAATTCTTTACAAAGAACAAGAAGTAGACGTATTAAAAAAAAAAAAAATTAGAAAACAATATAGATATGATCTTTTATCCTATAATTTTCTTAATTATGCGAATAAGAAAGACTCATATATTTATCGATCTAGATCCCTATTTCAAGCAAATCAAAATCAAGTGATTTACAACACATATAAAAGGGAATTTTTTGATATCATAGGTAATATCTTTATTAAGAATTATATAGCAGAAGATACTATTCTAGATATGGAAAAAAATCTGGATAGAAAGTATTTCGATTGGATGGGAATCAATATAGAAATACTAAATCGTTCCTTATCGAATTTAGAATTTTGGTTCTTTTCCAAATTTGTAATATTTTATAATGCATATAGGGGGAACTCGCGAGTTATACCAATAAAATTTCTTTTTTTACATTCTAATGTAAATCAAAATGTTAGTGAAAAAAAAAATAACATTACTAGAAAAAAAGAAATAATCGATATTTTTAAACCATCGAAAAAAAAGAAATCTCTTAAATTGGAGTTAGAGACTCGAAATAGAACAAAAGCAGAATACTCCGATCGACCAAATCTTGAATTATCTCTCTCAAACCAAGAAAAAGATATTGAAAAAGATTATTATGTAGGATCGGGCAATGAAAAGAATGATAAGGTTATAAAGAAAAAAAAAGACAAGAACAAGATGGAGGCAGAACTATATTTCTTATTCAGAAATTTTTGTATTTTACATTTGAACTGGAAAAATTTCTTAGGTAAAAAAATATTTAACAATGTCAAAGTATATTGTCTACTTATTAGATTGAAAAAGTTAAGAGAAATTACTCTAGCCTCTATTCAAAGAGGAGAACTAGGTTTAGATATTATGATGATTCAAAATCAAAATAATTTAACTCCCCCAGGTTTAAGGAAAAATAAAAAATTTTTAAAAAAAGAAATATTTGTTATTGAACCAGTTCGCCTGTCTAGAAAAAACAATAAAAAATTTTTTATGTATAAAACCGTGGGTTTTTCATTAATTCATAAGAAGAAATACAAAATTTATCAAAAATACCCAGAAAAAATGAATCTTAATAATAAAAATTTGGATAAATACATTACAAGAACAAAAGATCAAAAGATAATAGAAAAAAAAGATGATTATGATTTACTTGTTCCTGAAAACATTTTATCTGCTAAACGTCGTAGAGAATTGAGAATTCTAATTTGTTTAAATCCAAATAATAGAAATAGTATACATAGAAACATAATATTTTATAATATTAAAAAAGTTAAAAATTGTTTTCAAGTTTTGACTAAAAAAAGAAAATATTTTGAGAAAGAGAAAAAAAAATTAAGAAATCTTAAAATTTTTCTTTGGCCAAATTATAGATTAGAAGATTTAGCTTGTATAAATCGCTATTGGTTTAATACCCATAATGGAAGCCGTTTCAGTATAATAAGGATACAAATGTATCCGCGATTGAAAATTCATTAATCGAAATTTGTCTTCGATTTACCATATATATGGTAAATCGAAGACAAATTGATATAGACATAATAAGATTAATACAGACACGCATTATAACATTGATACGAATTCAATGATGTATCTGTTAGATAAAAAAAATAATAAAAAAAATCCTTTTTTTTAAGGATACAATTTTTTATGATGAATCTAAAAAAAAAGTCTCTTTTATATCTTATATCTATTTAAATTGATATAATTTATAAGAATTAATTCCATTGTAAAAAAAATTAAAAATGAGTATCGTTACTATTACTGATCAATAAAAATATCTATAAAAAGCGAAGAGAAAAACTTTCATTTTTTTATGGTAAAAAGTTCATTTATACCTGTTATTTCACAAGAAAAAAAAGAAGAAAACCGGGGATCAGTTGAATTTCAAGTATTCAAATTTACGACTAGAATACGAAGACTTACTTCACATTTTGAATTACACCGAAAAGACTATTTATCTCAAAGAGGTTTACGTAAAATTCTGGGAAAACGTCAAAGATTACTGTCTTATTTGTCAAAGAAAGATGGAATACGGTATAAAAATTTAATAAATCTGTTTAATATTCGGGAGTCCAAAATTCTTTAATATTGAAGAGTAATTCTCAATTATTCGATTTATTAGATCTTGAATTTGGATGAACTTTTTTTTTTAGCGATTCATAGAAAAATAAATCGAGGAAAAACCTATGAATATCTCAACTACAAGAAAGGACTTCATGATAGTCAATATGGGCCCTCACCACCCATCAATGCATGGTGTTCTTAGACTTATTGTTACTCTAGATGGTGAGGATGTTATTGATTGTGAACCAATATTGGGTTATTTACACAGAGGAATGGAAAAAATAGCTGAAAACCGAACAATTATACAATATCTGCCTTATGTAACACGTTGGGATTATTTAGCTACTATGTTCACAGAAGCAATAACTGTAAATGGACCGGAACAGTTAGGAAATATTCAAGTACCTAAAAGAGCTAGCTATATCCGAGTAATTATGTTGGAGTTGAGTCGTATAGCTTCTCACCTACTATGGTTAGGACCTTTTATGGCAGATATTGGTGCGCAAACCCCCTTCTTCTATATTTTAAGAGAAAGAGAATTAATATATGATCTATTCGAAGCTGCGACGGGGATGAGAATGATGCATAATTTTTTTCGTATAGGGGGGGTTGCCACTGATCTACCTTATGGTTGGGTAGATAAATGTTATGATTTCTGTGATTATTTTTTAACAAGCATTGTTGAATATCAAAAACTGATTACGCGAAATCCTATTTTTTTAGAACGGGTTGAGGGGGTAGGTGTAGTTGATGGAAAGGAAGTAATAAATTGGGGTTTATCAGGACCGATGCTTCGGGCTTCCGGAATACAATGGGATCTACGTAAAGTTGATAATTATGAATGTTACGAAGAATTTGATTGGGAAGTTCAATGGCAAAAAGAAGGAGATTCATTAGCTCGTTATTTAGTTCGAATTGGTGAAATGATGGAATCCATAAAAATTATTCAACAGGCTTTGGAAGGAATTCCCGGAGGGCCATATGAAAATTTAGAAATCCGCTGCTTTGATAGAGAAAAAGAGCCAGAATGGAATGATTTTGAGTATCGATTTATTAGTAAAAAACCGTCGCCAACTTTTGAATTGCCAAACCAAGAACTTTATATAAGAATTGAGGCTCCCAAGGGAGAATTAGGAATTTTTCTAATAGGGGATCAAAATGGTTTTCCTTGGAGATGGAAAATTCGTCCACCGGGTTTTATCAATTTGCAAATTCTTCCTCAATTAGTTAAAAGAATGAAATTGGCCGATATTATGACAATACTAGGTAGCATAGATATTATTATGGGAGAAGTTGATCGTTGAAATGATAATTGATATAACAAAAATACAAGATATTCATTTTTTTTTCAGATTGGAATCTTTTAAAGAGATATATGCAATTCTATGGGTATTTGCTCCTATTTTTCTTCTTGTATTGGGAATTACAATAAGTGTACTAGCAATTGTATGGTTAGAAAGAGAAATATCTGCGGGAATACAACAACGTATTGGACCTGAATACACGGGTCCTTTTGGAGTTCTTCAAGCTCTAGCAGACGGAACAAAATTACTTTTAAAAGAGAATCTTATTCCATCTAGAGGAGATATTCGTTTATTCAGTATAGGACCATCCATATCAGTCATATCCATTATTATAAGCTATTCAGTAATTCCTTTTGGTTATAACTTTGTTTTATCTGATCTGAATATTGGTGTTTTTTTATGGATTGCTATTTCGAGTATTGCTCCCATTGGACTTCTTATGTCAGGATATGGGTCAAATAATAAATATTCGTTTTTGGGTGGTCTACGAGCGGCAGCTCAATCGATTAGTTATGAAATACCATTAACTCTATGTGTGTTATCGATATCTCTACGTGCGATTCGTTGAGACATAAATTTTTTAATACTATTTGCTATACCCCTCTCTTTATTTATAGTACTTTGTAGTAAAGGAGGATAATAAATTGAATATAATATAAATATATATATTCAATTTCTTATTTTTAGCATTTCGGATTGAAGAAGTTAATCAGATAGTTATATGAGTGCAATAAAACAACTTCTCAAATTTAAATCTAATTTTGGAATATAATTTATATTATATTACTTATAGTTAATAGAAAGTATGATGATTTAAAATTGCCGTAAAAATTTTGAGTCTCATTTTCTATGTATAAGAATTAAGTGGAAAAAAAAAATGAATTAAATTATAAGTAGAAGTAGATGTTTCTCCCAAGGTGGGGTGATTAGTCATCCTGTCTTGAAGCGGGCGCAAAAGACCAACCCCCCTTTTTTTTTTAATTTTTCAATATCATTTTTATGAATTAGCATACATATATTAACATAAGGGATTAATTAAAAAAATGAATGGATGGTTAGAAACACCAAGATACACAAAGGATTACGTATATTTTTTTTTAATATCCAAAAATTTATATATAATAGAAAAAGAATATTAATTGGGGCTTTACGTTAGTAGAAAAAATAAGGAAATACTCCCCAAAATTCCGATCCAGAGTATACTTCCATCCACTTATTAAATAAATAACTATCAGGAACGAAATAATCCTTTAATTTTTTGACGCCTCCCCATATCCATATTTCTGGAAATAGAATTCATGTCATAATTTATAAAACGAACATGTAATTCTTTTTCGTAATTGAAAATGATGAGTATATTAAAATAATGAGGATAATTATACAAGAGTATTTTATGTAAGAATTAAGTTATTACTCAACAAATTTAAATTTTTTTTTTAAAGGATGAGATCAATTCAGAAGTACCTTTTTTATTTATTAAAAAGAAATATATTTATTTTCATTTTTAAATTTTTTGATTCGAACAGACAGAATTCCATTGGTCTAATTCAAAACCGTCCGATAAAATAGAATCTTATCTATCTTATGGATATATCAAGGGATAAATAATCGGACCGGTGCTTAGATTTTTTTAAGACTTTAAAGGAGCCGTATGAGATGAAAATCTCACGTACGGTTCTGTAATAGAGATGCTAACAGTAATGTTATCACCGACTAGAATTATCTAACAGCTTAAGTACAGTTGATATAGTTGATGCTCAATCAAAATACGGTTTTTGGGGTTGGAATTTATGGCGTCAACCTATAGGTTTCATCGTTTTTCTAATTTCTTCTTTAGCAGAATGTGAAAGATTACCTTTTGATTTACCGGAAGCGGAAGAAGAATTAGTAGCAGGTTATCAAACCGAATATTCGGGTATCAAATTTGGTTTATTTTACATTGCTTCCTATTTAAACCTATTAATTTCTTCCTTATTTGTAACAGTTCTTTACTTGGGTGGTTCTAATATCTCTATTCCGTACATATTTGTTTCGGAGTTTTTTGAAAAAAATAACGCATATGTGGTTTTTGTAACAATAATAGGTATCTTTATTACATTAGCGAAAACTTATTTATTCTTATTCATTTCTATAACAACAAGATGGACTTTGCCTAGGCTAAGAATAGATCAATTATTAAATTTTGGGTGGAAGTTTCTTTTACCCATTTCTATTGGGAATCTATTATTAACAACTTCGTCTCAACTGTTTTCACTATAAAAAAATGTGGACCTTCTATATTCATAACTTGTCTCAAACAAACGAAAGAAAAAAATATTCAGAGATAGTCACGATATGTTCCTTATGGTAACTGGATTCATAAATTATGGTCAACAAACAGTCCGAGCTGCAAGGTACATAGGTCAAGGTTTCATGATTACACTATCTCATGCAAATCGGTTACCTATAACTATTCAATATCCTTATGAAAAAATAATCTCATCAGAACGTTTCCGTGGTCGAATCCATTTTGAATTTGATAAATGCATTGCTTGTGAAGTATGTGTTCGTGTATGTCCCATAGATCTACCTGTTGTTGATTGGAAACTAGAAACTTATATTCGGAAGAAACAGTTGCTTAATTACAGTATTGATTTCGGAATCTGTATATTTTGTGGTAACTGTATTGAGTATTGTCCCACAAATTGTTTATCAATGACTGAAGAATATGAACTTTCGACATATGATCGCCACGAATTGAATTATAATCAAATTGCTTTGGGCCGTTTACCAGTGTCAGTAATTGATGATTATACAATTCGAACAATTCAAATAAAATTAAATTCTTTATAATTCAAAAATATTGTTCGAAAAACGAAAATCTCATCGAATATAAATAGAAAAATTATATATATATATATTGTATACTTTGAAAAAAGACTCTTTTACATAAAGAAAAGAATGAAATAATATTGATCGTATAACAACTGTACCTATAGCAATTCATATTTCTTTTCTTAGGATTTGGTGGATTTCAATGCGGAGAGAATTTTAGTATATAATATATAAGTTTTTTTCCTGGTCATATCAATAAGGTCATGAAATTTCGATTTATTTATCTCTTATTTGACATATAATATAATGGATTTGCCCGAACCGCTACATGATTTTCTTTTAGTCCTTTTTGGATTGGGTCTTATATTAGGAAGTCTAGGAGTAGTATTATTTACGAATCCCATTTTTTCTGCTTTTTCGTTGGGACTAGTTCTTGTTTGTATATCTTTTTTCTATATTTTATCAAATTCCCATTTTGTAGCCGCATCACAGTTACTTATTTACGTGGGCGCTATTAATGTTTTAATAATATTTGCTGTGATGTTTATGAATGGTTCGGAATATTACCAAGATTTTCGTCTTTGGACTGTTGGGGATGGGATTACTTTGATGGTTTGTACAAGTCTTTTTGTTTCACTAATAACTACTATTCTAGATACATCATGGCATGGGATTATTTGGACTACAAGACCAAATCAGATTATTGAGCAAGATTTGATAAGTACTAGTCAACAAATTGGAATTCATTTATCAACAGATTTTTTTCTTCCATTTGAACTAATTTCAATAATTCTTTTAGTTGCTTTGATAAGTGCAATTGTCGTGGCTCGCCAATAAGAAATTTTTAGAACTAATATTAATATAATAATATAAATCCAAATTTCATTTTGTTAGATTTTATCACATTTATTTTGGTTGAATTCTATGTAAACGTAAAATAGTATTTATGTATAAAATCTTTTTTTTATTGCCAATACATTATTTTGTTGTAGACTTATTATATTCTTTAATCCAAAAAATCTGTTGAATTTTTATTCATATTGAAATGAATGAAAATTGATAAGGAGTTGGTCAATGATATTCGAGCATGCACTTGTTTTGAGTGCCTATTTATTTTCTATAGGTATCTATGGGTTGATCACGAGCCGAAATATGGTTAGAGCCCTTATGTGTCTTGAACTTATACTGAATGCAGTTAATATAAATCTTGTAACCTTTTCTGATTTTTTGGATAGTCGACAATTAAAAGGAAATATTTTTTCCATTTTTGTTATAGCTGTTGCAGCCGCTGAAGTAACTATCGGACTGGCTATTGTTTCTTCAATTTATCGTAATAGAAAATCAATCCGTATCAATCAATCGAATTTGTTGAATAAATAGTATTACTTATAAAAAAAAATAGACTCTAGAATAGTATGTATTATTAATAGATTCAAATGAGCATATAGCATATATTATATATAATATATGATCATGGTTGCGAAAACAAAGATAAGAAATCAAAGTATCTTGGTTCTATTCTCTTATTTATTATTAATGAATCTATAAGTCAATTTGGATTAACAAAATTCTGACAAATCATTGATTCATCTGGTGTCGAATATATATATAGATATATATATAATTCGTTATATAATTCGTTTGCGAGTTTACTAGATTGAAAATGTTGAATTTTTTATGTTCAAGGATTACGATCCAATGTCACATTCAGTAAAGATTTATGATACATGTATAGGATGTACTCAATGTGTCCGAGCCTGCCCTACAGATGTATTAGAAATGATACCTTGGGACGGATGTAAAGCTAAACAAATTGCTTCTGCTCCAAGAACAGAGGACTGTGTTGGTTGTAAGAGGTGTGAATCCGCCTGTCCGACGGATTTCTTAAGTGTTAGAGTTTATTTATGGCATGAAACAACTCGAAGCATGGGTCTAGCTTATTGATACGTTTCAAAAAGAACCACACACAAGTACGTTTTTTACTGGCAAAAACCCGTGCTCCAAATAAATTTTCTTTTTCTTTTGCGCACGGGTTTTTCTAGTCTAAGTATATCTTATTTTTATTACGAATAATTTTCCTTGGTTAACAACAGTTGTAGTTTTGCCAATAGTAGGGGGTTCCTTAATTTTATTATTTCCCCATAAAGGAAATAAGGTAATTAAATGGTATACTATTTCTATATGTTTAATAGATCTCCTTCTGACAGCCTACGTATTTTGTTATCATTTCGAATTGGATGATCCACTAATCCAATTGACAGAAAATTATAAATGGATCCATTTTTTTGACTTTTACTGGAGATTCGGAATAGATGGACTCTCTCTAGGACCCATTTTATTGACGGGATTTATTACTACTTTAGCTACATTAGCGGCTCAACCAGTTACTCGAGAATCCCAATTATTCTATTTCCTAATGTTAGCAATGTATAGTGGTCAAATAGGAACATTTTCTTCTCGAGACATTTTACTTTTTTTCATCATGTGGGAATTCGAATTAATTCCCGTTTATCTACTTTTATCTATGTGGGGTGGAAAAAAACGTTTGTATTCAGCTACAAAGTTTATTTTGTACACTGCGGGAAGTTCCGTTTTTTTATTACTGGGAATTCTGGGTATGAGTTTATATAATTCTAATGAACCAACATTAAATTTGGAATTATTAACTAATCAATCATATCCCGTGGCGCTAGAAATAATATTCTATATGGGATTTCTTATTGCTTTTGCTGTCAAATCACCAATTATACCCTTACATACATGGTTACCAGACACCCACGGAGAAGCACATTATAGCACTTGTATGCTTTTAGCCGGAATCTTATTAAAAATGGGGGCATATGGGTTGGTTCGAATTAATATGGAATTATTATCTCGCGCGCATTCTTTATTTTGTCCCTGGTTAATGTTATTAGGTTCAATACAAATAATCTATGCCGCTTCAACATCTCTTGGTCAACGTAATTTAAAAAAAAGAATCGCTTATTCTTCGGTATCTCATATGGGTTTCTTAATTTTAGGAATTGGTTCTATAAACGATACAGGTCTCAATGGGACTTTTTTACAAATAATATCTCATGGATTTATTGGCGCTGCGCTTTTTTTCTTGGCGGGAACTAGTTATGATAGACTACGTTTTCTTTATCTCGACGAAATGGGTGGAATGGCTATCCCAATGCCAAAAATTTTTACGGTTTTCACTATCTTATCGATGGCTTCTCTTGCATTGCCGGGCATGAGCGGTTTTGTTGCAGAATTGATAGTCTTATTGGGAATAATTACCAGTCAAAAATATCTTTTAATTACAAAAATACTAATAACTTTTGTAACAGCAATTGGAATGATATTAACTCCTATTTATTCATTATCTATCTTACGTCAAATGTTCTATGGATACAAGCTTTTTAATACACCAAATTCTTATTTTTTTGATTCGGGGCCGCGAGAATTATTTATTTCAATTTCTATCCTTATACCCGTAATAAGTATTGGCATTTATCCCGATTTTATTTTTTCATTTTCGGCTGACAAGGTTGAAGCTATACTATCTAATTTTTTATAAATCGTTTTCACGAATAAATGCAAAAATAAAAAATAGAAAAAAATCCTATGTACAATACAAAAAACTATATTTCTTTTGCATTCTAATTATATTAATTCCATAAAAATGAATTTGCATTATAATTGAAATTGAATTTGTTTGTTGTTTGTGAGAACCCTTTGAATCACTACTACATTATTTGATTTAAAGGGTTCTCGATCATTTTATTCAAAGTTTTTTTATTTTTTTATAATATATATATATATATGTTTTCGATATTGGTAGTTGTGAAGTTCTTTACTCACTTTCATTCAATTAGGTGTAAATGAACCATAACTATGTAATCCTAGTCCTAAAAGATTTATCCCTAAATAACATACCCAAATTATAAAAAAGCCCATAGAAGCTATTATTGAAGAATTTTTATCTTCCAATTTCTTTTTTCTAGTATGTAAATAAATTGCGAATATAGTCCAAGTAATAAAAGCCCAAGTTTCCTTTGGATCCCAATTCCAATATGATCCCCATGCCTCATTAGCCCATACTGCTCCTGAAATAATACCTATCGTTAAAAAGATAAAACCTAGACTAATAGTACGGTAAACCCAACAATCTAATTGTTGAATAATTTGAGATCTATAATAATTTCTATAAGATAAAAAAGAAGTTTTTTGTAAAACATTATTTTTTTCATACATATTCATGTATTTGATTTCAGCAAAATAAAATGCTTCATTTAAAAAATAAAAATTCTGGCTTTTACGAAGAATTTTTATGAATTCTTGAAATGTAATGACTAAAATAGCCACTGAAAATAATGATCCACATAAAAGAGTTGCATAACCCAATATCATCATACTTACGTGCATCATTAACCAATGGGACTGTAAAGCAGGTACTAATATTAAGGATTTATGCATTTCGGTTAAAAGACCCGAAGTAGCAAAGCCTTGGGTAAAAATAACACTTGGTGTAATTATTGTATTTAAATAGTAGTTTTTATTTTTTTTGAAGTAAGGAATCATATAAAAAATGGAAAAAGTCCATGAAAGAAATATTAATGATTCATATAAATCACTAAATGGTAAATGGCCCGAAAAAAGCCAACGAGTAACTAACAATCCCGTTATACAAAAAAAAGTTATTATCATGCCTTTTTTGAACGAATCATATAATCCTATGATTTCATTGACTAATAAGAAGGTTATCAAATGAATTGAAATTAAAATAGATACAACCGAAAACGATATATGAGTTAATATATGCTCTAAAGTTGAAAATACCATATATAATAAAAAAATCTAAATACTCGGAATAGAAATAAGAATGGAGTTCATTATAGGATCTATTTTTATTTTTAGAAGATAAGCTGTCATGCCGCTACTCGGACTCGAACCGAGATGCTCTAGCACTGCTTCCTAAGAGCAGCGTGTCTACCAATTTCACCATAGCGGCTTACTCGAAAGTATAATACCTAATTTTCAGTCAATTGTCGAGATTCAAAGAATCTATTTTAAATATTTGTTTACTAAACGTTTACTAAACGTTTACTAAACATTTACTAAAAGAAAAGAATTTTAAAGAATTCTATTAGAATCTATTCTATATATATATATATAGAATGTAAATATCCTAATTTAATATTATACTATACTATATTAGAATTAGATATTAAAATTAGATATTAAAATTAGATTTACCATTTAGTATTTTTTTATTTAAAAAATATTTGTTGAATCCAATTGAATTCTAATTATTATAACGTTTGTATTTGTTACAAAAAAAGCTTTTTGAATTCCCCGTAAAAATAGATTGAGCTAATGAAAAAGCTTTCAATGTTGTCCAATATCCCTTCTTTTTCCATAAATTTTTCCGAATAATTTTTTTTGATATAGAAGTGCGCTTTTTTGGAACTGCCATATAATTCGTTTAGTTTTTCGTTGTTATATAGTTCGATGTGAAAGACATTTTTTTTTGTAAATTAAAATGAATTTATCTTTAATTAGCCCTATATTTTATCTATCTTAATTCCCATTTTTTTGTTTCCTATTTAAAGTAAAACATTAAATATTATAATCGTTTTTATAAATTTTTCCAAACATCGATATTTTTTTGTAATAGAAAATATTAGTTAAAAGAATAAACTAATTTGGAATTATTATTGAGTCATATTTTTTATTTTTTACTAGGAATTTCGTTATTCGGCTTATACTTTGTACATTCAGAATAATTAAGAATGGATCATTCTATTGTAATTCTATGTTTACTTTTTTATTAACCGAACCCTTTTTTACAAAAAAGATAAAATAAAAACCGACGAATAAGAAACATAATCATAATTTTTTTTTATTGATTATATGGAATATACACATCAATATTCATGGATCATACCTTTTATTCCATTACCAGTTCCTATGTTAATAGGAATGGGACTTTTACTTTTTCCGACAGCAACCAAAACTCTTCGCCGTATGTGGGCTTTTCCAAGTATTTTCTTGTTAACTATAGTTATGATTTTTTCGGTTGATCTGTCCATTCATCAAATCAATAATAGTTCGATTTATGAATATATATGGTCTTGGACCATAAATAACGATCTTTCTTTAGAGTTTGGGTACTTGATCGATTCACTTACCTCTATTATGTTAGTATTAATTACTACTGTTGGCATTCTGGTTCTTATTTATAGTGATAATTATATGTCTCATGATCAGGGCTACTTGAGATTTTTTGCTTATATGACTCTTTTTAATATTTCAATGTTGGGATTAGTTACTAGTTCGAATTTGATACAAATTTATATTTTTTGGGAATTGGTTGGAATGTGTTCCTATTTATTAATAGGCTTTTGGTTCACACGTCCGATTGCGGCAAATGCTTGTCAAAAAGCATTTGTAACTAATCGTGTCGGGGATTTTGGTTTCTTATTGGGAATTTTAGGTCTTTATTGGATAACGGGTAGTTTGGAATTTCGGGATTTGTTTCAAATAATAAAAAACTTGATTTATAAAAATGAAGTGAATATTTTTTTTGTTACTTTGTTTGCCCTCTTATTATTTTGTGGTTCAGTTGCTAAATCCAGCCAATTTCCTCTTCATGTATGGCTACCAGATGCTATGGAAGGGCCTACTCCTATTTCTGCCTTGATTCATGCTGCTACTATGGTAGCAGCGGGAATTTTTCTTGTAGCTCGACTTCTTCCTCTTTTCCTAGTTCTACCCTCAATAATGAACGGAATAGCTTTTATAGGTCTAATAACAGTAATATTAGGAGCTACTTTAGCTATTGCTCAAAAAGATATTAAGAAAAATTTGGCCTATTCCACAATGTCTCAATTGGGTTATATGATGTTAGCTCTCGGTATGGGATCTTATCGAGCTGCTTTATTTCATTTGATTACTCATGCTTATTCAAAAGCATTGTTGTTTTTAGGATCTGGATCCGTTATTCATTCAATGGAAGCTGTTGTCGGATATTCGCCAACTAAAAGTCAAAATATGGTTCTTATGGGCGGTTTAACAAAACATGTACCAATTATAAAAACTTGTTTTTTAGTGGGTACATTTTCTCTTTGTGGTATTCCACCTTTTGCCTGTTTTTGGTCTAAGGATGAGATTCTTAATGATAGTTGGTTGTATTCACCCATTTTCGCAATAATAGCTTGTTGCACAGCAGGATTAACTGCATTTTATATGTTTCGGATCTATTTACTTGTTTTTGAGGGATATTTAAATGTTCATTTTTTAAATTTCAATGGAAAAAAAAATAGTTCATTCTATTCAATATCTTTATGGGGGAACAAAGAAGAAAAACAAAAATTAAAAAACAAAAAAT